CGAACATCAATTGCAACGATTCGATAGACGGCTCATTGGGATAGATATAGATGAACAATACCCCCCCTGGAACCGTATAGGAAGTTTTCTCCTCGTACGGCTCGAGAAAAAATGATTTAATTCGAAGTTTTGCCTATGTATCTAATTCTAATAAATAATAAATTAAATGACAAATGGACCTATAAAATGAATATCAATTAGACTATGATTTCAGTCTTTTTCTTCTTGAAAAATGAAAAAGAAACAGTTCGTACTCATAACTCAAATCGGATAACTCTTAAATAGCTCAAAGGAAAATCTTTAGTCAATTTCATTTATTGAGTAGTCTTTACTCCCTTTCGTTTATCCCGATTAAACTATTTCAAATTCTATTTGGATTCTTTAGTCGGATCCAGTTATTGAGACTATCGAGAGAATTAACAATTACAAAGGGTGTTTCCTTGTTTTTAAACCCTTTATTCTTATTTTTAATCATTGGGTTTAGACATTACTTCGGTGCTTCTTAATCCTTTCAAAGTGGTAGCAACATACCCTTTTTGATTTCTTTCTATCATAGAATCCTATGGATGGTTGATTCTAGCATGATACACGTTGAATCGAAAATTTTGGATCAATTTCAACAAGTTTTGCTTTTGAATTGGAAACTTGCTCGAATTGGATCCTTTCAATTTTCCATATATTTACGAAGTTGTTCCAGTTGATTGGCATTAACCCTAGATCCTTGCCCCTGAGAAATGAATTAATACTTTCTGTTCGAGCTCCATCATGGACTATTTACATTACAACCCGACAAAAAATGAAGGGTTCAAGTGTAACAGAACAAACAATGTCGAGCCAAGAGCACCTCATTCCTAGACAAATTTAAAATGATGGATGTAAAAATCCACAATGGGTCATATCCTTCAAGTCGCACGTTGCTTTCTACCACATCGTTTCAAACGAAGTTTTACCATAACATTCCTCTAATTTGGAACCGGTATACCGGTATGGAATTGATTCAATCATGGAATCATGAATAGTCATCGGTTCAGCTGTCCATAGACATCGTAATCTATACCTTTTCTTCTATATATGAATATATGAAACAAGATTTTTCTGAAAAAATCTTAGTAAGACAACATTTTGAACATATTTAACATACTAATTACTAATAGAATATATAGATAATAGAAAGAAAAAAGAAATCTATATATAGAAATATATAAATAAAATAATTAAATTAAAATAATATTAATTTATATTAATAATAATTATAGATATATATTAATATAAATAAAAATGAATAAGTTTTTGAATCTACATTTTCAAGTGACTTAATAGGATAAATTAAATGATTTTCTACTTTTTCAAAGATTCCAAATCATTAAAAATTTTTCTAAGTGAAATTCACTATTTAATTTAAATTAAACATCATTATTTAATTTGATTGGATTTGAAGAAAATTGAACAAAAAGCATCGCCTTTGATCTTTATAGGAAGATCAGTCTTTCTTTTTGAATTGACTCATCACTAATTTCAAATAAAAATTTGAAATAGATCAAAGAAAAAAAGAAAGAAATCCATTTTTTTTCATGAGAATGAGATGTAGAAAAAATAATGTAAGTTAAGATTTGAATTTTGATTTTTTTAATAAGATTACGAAAATCAAAATCGAAAAAAAAAAGTGGATCCGCGCTGGGACGGAAGGATTCGAACCTCCGAATAGCGGGACCAAAACCCGTTGCCTTACCACTTGGCCACGCCCCATTTCGATTGCTAATCGACACTAAGAAACAATAATATTGTTATTGGTTGTTTGTCAACTACAGCCCAAATAAATATCTAAATATATATCTAGATATAGAATCTATCTATAGAATATAGATCTTCTATATCTATAGAATAATAGAATAGACCGGTACTAGGATTTTGATACATATAGATACAGAATTCAACTTAATTTATTGATCATTACATAGAATTCAATTAAGATATTGTATGAAAGTATGATTTCTTCTATTCTCCTTTGAGAATTGGAGAATTTTTGGTTGGATGGATTCAAAGAAAAGAAGGATTTTTGTCTATCTTACCTTACTTTCTTTTTCCTTATATCAAAAAGGCAACCAAAATGCAATTATCTCCAAGAACAAAATGTCTGTTATGCTTAATATCGTTAGTTTGATCTGTATTTGTATTAATTCGCCCCTTTATTCGAGTAGTTTTTTCTTCGGCAAATTGCCTGAAGCCTATGCTTTTTTGAATCCAATCGTAGATGTTATGCCAGTCATACCTCTGTTTTTTTTTCTCTTAGCTTTTGTTTGGCAGGCTGCTGTAAGTTTTCGATAAGATCCTAAATAATAATATCCTAGAAAATGCATGATTTCCTCGAGAAAAAATTCTAACAATTGATAAAATAAAATCAGATAAGTTTTATAGTATAAATCCCTGATTCATACATTGAAATTCGTGGATAGTCGCCATAAATCAGGCTTACCCCCATTTCCTCGTTTTTGAGCCTTCC